GGCCGCCTTACTGATGGGATGCCCTAATGCGTTACAAAACCGCGCCTTCGTCAATGATCCAATCAGATAAATAATTGGAACGGTCGTATCGACCTTCTTCATAGAATTACCTATTAGAAATGAATTTTCTAGCATTTGACTCCGTACCACCAAAGAATTGAGTCGTACACCGGAAAGATAGCCCAGAAAGTTGATAGAGTACTTGCCTAAGTGGTTTAGATGAACCCTTCCTGGTTGAGACGACACGTGAAAATGCCATTGCCATAAACCGACAAGGTAATATTTCCATTTATTCATCAGAAGAGGCGTATCCTTTGAAGCCAGAATGGATTTTCCTTGATATCTAACATAATGCATAAAAGGATCCTTGAACAACCATAAGATGTCCTGAAAATCTTTAGCAAAGACTTCGACAAGATCTTCGACTTTTCCATAGAAATACATTCGTTCAACAAGGACTCGAGAGGATGTTGATCGTAAATGAGACGATTGGTTACAGAGAAAAAAGAGGATGGATTCATATTCATATACATGAGAATTATATAGAAACAATAACAATCTTGGATTCCTTTTTAAAAAAACAGAAATAGAGTTCTTTGTAGTAATAAGACTATTCGAATTAAAATACTCGTGGAGAAAGAACCGTAATAAATGAAAAGAAGAGGCATCCTTTACCCAGTAGCGAAGGGGTTGAACCAAGATTTCGGGACAGATGGGGTGGGGGATTAGTACATCTAACACATAATTTAAATGTGACAATTTGTCCTCGAAAAAAGGAAATATTGAATGAATTGATTGGAAATTTTGAGATTTTTCAAATTCTTTCCCTTCTAAAAAAGCTACCAACCGTGGGGCAAATGGAATTTCCACCACGACAGCAAATCCCTCTGATAGAATTTGAGAATACAACTTATTGTTGTGCCCAAAAATTGGATTTTGGTTCGAGTCATTAGCAGCAATACTCAAATTAATCTGTTGAGACATTCGAGTAATTAACCGTTTCACACTTAGTGAACTAGATTTATTGTCATAACCCCCACTTTCCAATGAAATCATCGAGCTATTCAAACCATGATCATAAGCAAGTGCATAAATATACTCCCGAAAAAGAAGTGGGTATAGGAAGTCGTGTTGTTGAGATCTATCTAGTTCTAAATATACTTGAAATTCCTCCATTTGAAATTCGATTAAAAACAAAGGTAAGGGATTTAGTGGGCGATCAAAGGATACATAGTGCGATACGGTGAAAACAAAGTATTGTAGTAAAAAAAGTAGATACCTCGAAAACGGGTCGACTCATCACCGGATTCTCTACCCTCTCATTTCCAGTTAATTGAATTGGTTATGTTTGTTATACTATAACAAAGTGGTTAGAAACCCTTTATTTTTTCACTCCAATCGCTCTTTTGATTTTGGAAAAAAACAACTATCTTTATCAATATACTGCTTCTTCTACACATTCATCTACAACCCATAATAGGGATTCACGAATACTTAGGACTCATTAAATAAATCGATAATCCACTCATGGGAAAACCTTTCCCCGCGTTAGGAACTAATATCTTTTTAACGTTTAATTAGATCGGATAATCATTCAAATTAAGAACCGAAGCTCGTTACTTTTTGTTTCCCTATAATTAGAACCCTAGGGCTCTATCCATTTATTCACTCGACCCAACTTTTCATGAAATTTCTTTTGTTCCGCGCCAAGAATTCAAACTTGGTTTTGTGTCAATTGAACAAGAATAAAATATTCTCAAAATTATCCATTGATACGACATGCTGTTTTTTCCATTCATTCCTTTCAGGATCAGTCGTGGTCTTACAAACTCTCCCGAAGATTTGGACGAATCCCTTGCTTCATAGAAATGTGTAAAAGATGCTAGCCGTACTTAAAAGCCGAGTACTCTACCGTTGAGTTAGCAACCCAAAGAATTCGAATGGGTAGATAGAATCGGAATAAAAATAAATAAACGAAATTAAATTTCACAATGGAATCAAAATATTAAACTAGCAAGAACTCGAATCAAAAAATTTCTAATTGATTCTGAACATAAAAAGAAAAAAACCTCTAGGACGGAGATAAATGGGTTCATTTTTACACGATCGAATTATATTTGTTCAATACACTATTGTCAATATGACATTGAATATTGAATATCAAGATTGAGAAAATCCTAAAAAATAAATAAATAAAATAACGAAAACAAAAAGAGTTAATTCTTTATTTATTAAATTGAATTAAAATTCAAATAACAAATCAAATTTTATTTTTATATATTAATAAATAGAAAGAATTAGATAAATAAAAAACTTTAGGAATACTTTTTTAGATAAATACTAATACTTGAAAAAAACCGAAAATAAAGAGGTATCAATAGAACAAAAAGGGGGGAGATAGTAAAGAAAAAATTCTACAAAACTATATAAGACTCCTCCACACCCTCTTTTTTTGTTCTATTCCTTAATAGAATTTAATTTGATTAAGACTAAGTTCTGTAAAAACCCCCGCTTTCTTTGAAATATCATGAACGGTTCCTGTAGGTTGGGCGCCCTTGTCAAGGAAATATAGAATAGCGGGAACATTTAAATGGGTTTGATTATTTATCGGATCATAAAAACCCACTTTCTGAAGATCTCTTCCTTCTCTTCGGGATCGACCATCAATTGCAACGATTCGATAAACGGCTCATTGGGATAGATATAGATGAACAATACCCCCCCTAGAAACGTATAAGAAGTTTTCTCCTCGTACGGCTCGAGAAAAAAATGGTTAGAAGTGAGAGTTATGTCTATGTATAGAATTAGAATGTAAAATAGATCTATAAAATAATCAAATCAATTAGAGATTTAAGCCCTTCTTTTTTTGTTTCTTTTGAAAAATGAAACAGAAAAGAAACAAAAAAGCATTCCTACTCTCATAACTCAAGTTGGATAAGTTTCAAAGCCCAAACGAAAATCCTTAGGCATTTCCTTTTTTGAGTGGTCTCAAGCCTCTTTTTTGTTTGTCTCGTTTCGAATCGAATCGATTTTTGGATTTTTCATTCTGATCGAATTGTTGAGACAATTGAAAATGGTATTTCCTTGTTCCAGGACCCTTTCTCTTTGCTTTGAATCATTGGGTTTAGACATTACTTCGGCGATCTTTAATGTTTTTTAGTTTGAAATTTTGAAAAAAATGGCAGCAACACACCCCTTTTTGATTTCTTTCTATCAAAGAATCATACGAACAATTGATTGCTACGGGATAAACTTTTGATGGAAAGAGTTTTCCCAATTCCAACAAAATTTCCCCTTGCTTTTGGATTTATAAATTGCTCGAATCAGATCCTTTCGATTTCTATATCAAAATCGAAATTTACTTACGAAGTTTTTTCCAACTTATTGATTGGTATTAACCCTAGACCCTTGCCCCTGAGAAATGAAGAAATACTTTTACTCGAGCTCCATCCTGTTCTAGTTACATTACCACCCACCAAAAGGTGAGGATTCTAATAGAACAGAAGAAAGAATGTCGAGCCAAGAGCCCATTCATATAAAATCGAAAATGGTGGATGCAAATCCACAGCGGATCATGTCCTTCAAGTCGCACGTTGCTTTCTACCACATCGTTTCAAACGAAGTTTTACCATAACATTTCTCTAGTTTGGAACTGGTATGTAATTGATTCCATAATGGAATCATGAATAGTCATTGCTTCAGTCTATACACAGTCTTTTTTCCTTGTATATTAAGGGAATATTTAGATTGTTAGTCTTTCATCCGGAATCCTGAAATGAAAGATCAAATCAGAATTACAAAAAAAAATGGGTGATTTCCATATTTATCAGATTAGACTGAACAATTTTCGTTGGAAGTAATTATGTATATTGTATGTTAAATATTTAATAGTAAGGTAAGGGCTCACCACAAATCTTAAAAAAAGCGAAAGAACATTATCTCTGAAATAGAAGGATAGCAATCCATGCATATAAGCCTTTCCTCAAATTTTGCGTCGTTTTTTTGTCGTGGGCTTCAGATTCAAGAATCTTTACCCAAATTGAAAATACTGTAACTGTAAATAGGCTGTATGAATCGCCCCCGTATCAATTGTTATTCCCGAGATTTACAATTATTCATTAAATAAAGCCCAAGACAAAATACCTAAAATTTTGGGTTAGGGTCAAAGAAAATCCATTCCATGTGGAACAGGATTATTGGTTAATGAGATTTGGACCGACACGGATATTCAAATCGGTATCTTTCGTTGTTCCCTAACTCTTATCTACTCCCACCCCAAATTCTTTCTGGGGGATGATGAATCCTAAAAAAAAGATCCTATTTTAGTGGATGCTAGACTCTTTTGTATAGATACAAAGACAAAAAGTCCCACATTGTTTCCTTCTAATTTTTTTTTATTCTGTCCGGCCTGGGACGGAAGGATTCGAACCTCCGAATACCGGGACCAAAACCCGTTGCCTTACCACTTGGCGACGCCCCATTTCAATTTCTATTCGGTACAAATAAACCGTAGTATTGGTTGTTCGTCAATTCCAGTCCAAGCCCTAAAATTCGATTATTGTTTTAGTTTAGGGTTGTGACACGTGTAGGTGTAAAATCAAACTGAATTTCTTGATCATTACATAGAATTCAATTAAGATATTGTATGAAAGTATGATTTCTTCAATTCTCACACGAGAATAGAAGGATTTGGGTTTTGATTGGTTCGGTTCCAAGAAGTATTTTTTTTGTCTACCTTACTTTCTTTTCTTCCTTTTTATCTTATATCAATAAGATATTAATAACTCAATCAAAATACAATTATCTCCAAAAAAAAGGTTTGTTATGCTTAATATCTTTAGTTTAATGTATATCTGTCTTAATTCTGCCCTTTATTCGAGTAGTTTTTTATTCGCCAAATTGCCCGAGGCCTACGCTTTTTTGAATCCAATTGTAGATGTTATACCAGTAATACCTGTTCTATTTTTTCTCTTAGCCTTTGTTTGGCAAGCTGCTGTAAG